CCCCTGTTGAATGGCCTGTTCTCCCCGGTCGGAATAGGTGGGTTAATTCCTTCCCTTAGAACCGTACTTGAGAGTTTCCTAGCTCATACGGCTCAGCAGTCAACTCTTTTTTTATTCCATTTGAATCTACCATATCTAACTGAAGAAGATTTCTCGTAGATCTATCCCATTTTTCGGGTTAATGAAAAGAAGTTAATAAAATGAGTTTCAAACTTAAATCTTAAGTTTGGATTAAAAATCCGGTTTATTTTAGTTTTATCTTTTCTCCCACCTTCAGAAAAATAAAACATAGACATTTTGCCTATCATTAGAATTTTCTGAAAGGTAACTATCTCAGTTTCATATCATATAGAAATTTATATAGAATTTTTGAAAAAGACTTTCGAAAGGAAAGACTTACTATCTTTGGGATCTGATCCTACACCGCTGCTCAATATCTTAGTGGATCGACTCTATTACATAAGTGGATTCCTAACATTTGTCTCACATCATGACATAAGTAAGCAGTTTTTTTTGTATCGGCGCAAAACCTTACTAATTGATCTTTACGGTGCTTACTCTATCAATTAGATCCTTTACCCATAGAATAAAACAGCTAGGCATATCTATTTCTTCATATTTCAACTTCTATGAAGTTTCTTTCTTTTCTACAGCTGATAAAAATCGTTGTTTTAGACAATGCATATGTAGAAAGCCCTTTTTCTAGTATTTACTAGTGAATTTGATCTTTATTTACTTTTTATTTCTATAGTGGAGATAGTCGCACGTAATGACAGATCACGGCCATATTATTAAAAGCTTGTGGTAAGAATGGGTTTCGTTCAAGCGCTCGAAAATAATATTCCAAAGCTTTCGTGTGTTCTCCGTTACTTGTGTGGATAAGTCCTATGTTATAGAGTATATAACTTCGGTCATAGGGATCAATTTCTAGTCGCATAGCTTCATAATAATTCTGTAAAGCTTCCGCATAATTCCCTTCGGATTGAGCTGACATCCGTTACGGTCGTCATTCAATTCACAGAATCTCCGTTACAGAACCGTACATGAGATTTTCATCTCATACGGCTCCTCCCTTATGTGCATAATGATAAAATGATAAAGAAGATGAAAATCTTCTCATTATGAACTAAGTAGGGCTAGTGTTTTTACAAGAAATCTCTAGCCAACCTTCCTGCAAGAGATCTTTTCTTAACATCAAACGTATTGTTACTAGAGAGAAAAGATAACTCCAACAATTTCTTTGTTCTCAACGCTTCCCAATGTCCAGGAATTAGTCACTTCAACAGCCTTCGATGGTTATACGGGTATCCAAAATACAAACGAGATGGATGTTTGTTGTCCCAACCATTCTTTTAGTCCCAAGCTTGCTAAAGAAGGGGATAATTTATAATATAACAAAGTTTTCGTGTTGTTAATTTCTAGGTGTAGTGCTTCTTCCCCTCTGCTACCTATTGGTTAGGATTGACCCGTAATACCGAACCTATAGGTATAACCTTTCGCTCAATACTAGAATCGAGAATTGAAACATAGCATCTGAGGCTGCATTAATCGAGGATACACGACAGAAGGAATTGTTCTATTTCCAAACTTTACCTTCTACAAGCGTAGATTTTTTTCTTTTTTTCCCGATCACGAATCATGTGTATTTCTCGTAAAACCGAGAGTCAAAAAAAAGTCAAATCGCACCATCTCTGTAATAAGTAAATGCCTCTTTTTCTCCTGAAGTTGTCGGAATTATTCGTAATAAGATATTGGCTACAATCGAAAAGGTTTTATCAATAAAATTTCCATTTATCCGCGATCTAGACATAGGTAGCAATCCATTCTATCATTGTTCTCATTACTTCTCGGGGGAAAATGATCCCACAAGGAAAAGAATTTTACAGTACGAAATAACATAAAAACAGATTCATTATCATTAAAAAATATGGCCCAATATTAAATATTCAAATTGTTCTTTTTTACATTACAGGAACAGGAATTGATTGATAAGAATTAAGAAATAAATATTGGGAACCGCATTGGATTCCATCTTACTGGAATAGTCTATCAACGAAAGAAACTATTCTTATTTGATTGAAGTTACAGCTTAGAAAAACCTAAGTTGATTGAATTATGATACAAAGAAGAAAAAGGATCGAATCGAGTAATCATTGTATGATGAAAATGGGCCCATTTTTTTTGTGTACTTAGCGGATATCACTAGACAATCAACTATAAAAAAATTGTTTATCAATTTGTATTTTTAATAGATAGATGGGATAAGGATTTTTGTTGATAACAGGCCTAAAAAGCAATTTGAGAATTCTTCTGGTATGGAATCGTAGTCTAAATAGAATCATGATCTAAAGATATCCATTAACCATAGTCTATAAAATATAGAACCCTAGCTCAGTCGATTCGTTAGAATTTCTAATTTATTGATTTAATGCGGTCGGTATAGTATAAATAGATTAAATAGATAATCAGAAAAAGAAGATAACATTGTTTTTGCAAACATGAATAGAATTTTTTTAACAGTTTTTATAAGAAAACATTTTTCTATTTTTATCGCTTTCTATTTAGAATTGATTGGTTGTACCTACCCAATAATCTAATTCTAATATGAATAATGAATTATTCACTCGATTTTCGGTTTTTAGGTCATAATCATTATGTAGGAGAGATGGCCGAGTGGTTGAAGGCGTAGCACTGGAACTGCTATGTAGGCTTTTGCTTACCGAGGGTTCGAATCCCTCTCTTTCCTTACCTTCACCTAATTTACCGATCTTACTAACCACAATAGATCTAGATCAAATAGCAATATATGACTATTCCAACAGTTAGACCTTTCTTTGATATGGATTCTCTATTCCTAATGGCTGTGGTACGGAAAATACTGTTAAAGAAACGAGTAGACAAGGAATGAAAATATCCCTCTCGGTCTATGACACCTAAATGGAAGAAAAATCCGGAGCAAACCCTTAATTTATCTTAACCTTAGGTTAATTTACTTCGCCGAAAGGGAGGAAAATAGGTTATATTAGTCTTTATTTTCTTTTTGTTAGGTTTAAGTCTGACGAGAATAATATTCTACAACCAGCAATTCATTTATTTTCAAACCGACCCATTTACTATCTATTATTTGATTGACTAATCCTTTATATTGGAATGGTTGAAGAGTCAAATGGTTTGGCAATTCCTCCTGAGGGGATGAATCGAGAGAATTTTGAATTAGAGCTCTAGATTTTTGTTCATCTCTCGCCGCAATAGTATCTCGGGGTTTGCAGCGATAACTTGGTATATCTACTATACGACCGTTGACTAAAATATGTCTATGGTTAACTAATTGGCGAGCTCCCGGAATAGTCGGGGCCATACCCAACCGAAAAAGGATGTTATCCAGACGCATTTCAAGTAATTGTAGTAAAACCTGACCTGTTGACCCCTTTGCCTTTCCGGCGAGACGAACGTATTTAAGTAATTGTCGTTCTGTAAGACCATAATGAAAACGCAATTTTTGTTTTTCTTCTAGGCGAATACGATATTGGGATTTTTTCCCAGAACGCGATTGGTTTCTAAGATCACTTCCAGCTCGGGGCCTTTTATTAGTTAGCCCTGGTAAAGCCCCCAGGCGACGTATTTTTTTGAAACGAGGACCTCGGTAACGCGACATAAAGACTCCTTATTTATAATTAATTATTAATTAATTCTTATTGATGAAATTTCATTCTACAGAATAAATCTAAACTAAAAATGAACTAAATTCTAAATAAAGCAAAATTTACTGAAGTATTATTCTATTATTAATATTAATTAAAGAATAATGAGATGAGTTGAATAAATATCCAGTTTCCGGTTTTCTATATATAGAAAAGGAAAAGGATTCTGTTCGTGAGATAGTTGGAAATTCCTATCCTATCCTATAATCAATGGCTTTTGCGAAAAGAAGAATACATTTTTTTTTTTTCACTTTGATTTCAAAGATGCATTATCAATCATGTAAAAAAGAAAATAAATAGAGAAAAGCCGACTATCGGAATCGAACCGATGACCATCGCATTACAAATGCGATGCTCTAACCTCTGAGCTAAGCAGGCTCACATAACATAAATTCGACATGCAGAGGAATTCAATAAACTCTTAGAATCTTTGCTATTAACTATTTTCATTCTTGGCTATTCATATTCGCTATTTATAACATAATTCATATTAAATATGAAATTCATTATTATTATTTTAATAATAACTGTTAAATATTATAGAACATAAGATTAATCTAGCGATATATAATTTCAATTTTTTTATTATTTTCATTTTTTTATTTTATATTTATTATATTTTATAAAATAATATAAATAAATTATCGACCGTTCAAGTATTTTCAATTTCATGGGTAAATGAGTGGAAGAGAGACAGATTTATAGGGTATGTATCCACCTATATTGAATTGCGGATACAGAAATGATAAAATTGTTTTTGATTGGACCGAATACGAGCCTCCTATAGAAGATGAAAGAAGATACACAAGAAATCACAAAGAGGAGAAAACACTTTTTCGAGACAGGCATCTATCTAATGAATTGAACGGTTCCGGTATAAATGAAAGAAAAAAGGGACGGGATCACAATGAGATTTTCGTCTCAAAAGGGGGATATGGCGAAATCGGTAGACGCTACGGACTTAATTGGATTGAGCCTTGGTATGGAAACTTACTAAGTGATAACTTTCAAATTCAGAGAAACCCTGGAATTAATAAAAATGGGCAATCCTGAGCCAAATCACGTTTTCCGAAAACAAGCAAAGGTTCAGAAAGCGAAAATAAAAAAGGATAGGTGCAGAGACTCGATGGAAGCTATTCTAACGAATGGAGTTAATTGTATACATTGGTATAGGAATCCTTCTATCGAAACTTCAGAAAAGTGAAGGATAAGCCTGTATACATAATACAGAAGAATTGGTGTGAATCGATTCCATATTGAAGAAAGAATCCAATATTAATTGATCAAACCATTCACTCC